CTATTGTTCTTACATATAATTTTTTTTCAGAAGTAATTCGCGAAATCATGCACCTTTCGTCCCTAGTTATAAACAAAAAAGAGGTACAGCTGGTTAAATCCAACCTATTCTTGAAATAAACAACCCGCACGCACTCCCTTTCCAAAAAAGATCAATACACCAATAACTACACTGAGATTTATTAGATTTGTTGCTAAAATATTGGTATTAACCCCGAAACTCTCGGCAGATGGCCAGTGACCCAAGAAAACGAAAGAATCGGTTACATTTTTCATACGATCTCCTTTTATAGATAAACTAAAAAAATCATTGTATTGCTTCACTTATTTACTACTTCTAAATAGAAAATAGGTTCAAAATGAATTTCATGAATTTTCGTTTTTCAATTGAAATTCCCAATAACAATAATACTTCATTTTTATATTTATTGTAATTAATTGAAATAAAATAGAATTAGTTACAATTAGGTACTAGGTTTCCTGTGAATTGCGAAATAGTTCCTTTATTGGAGCACTTCTGTTTTGCTTTGGACTAAGTAAGGGGAAGGAAGGAAGAAAACGAGTGGGGTAACACTAATTCTTCATCTTCAAATCAGCCCTTCCCTTGGATTTTTTTTTGAATACATTAAGTAATTCTGTCGAGACGAAATATTAACTTAAATATAATGTGAAAAAACAACCTGCATGTCCACGACCATAAAGGAAATACATATTTCTCATGTTTTTTTCCTTTTCTCAGATTAAACAAAAGGATTTGCAAATAAAAGGGCTAATGCTACAACCAATCCATAAATTGTTAAAGCTTCCATAAAAGCTAAACTAAGTAATAAAGTACCTCGTATTTTTCCCTCGGCCTCGGGCTGTCTCGCAATACCTTCTACAGCTTGGCCTGCAGCAGTACCTTGACCAATTCCAGGTCCAATAGAAGCAAGCCCTACAGCCAATCCAGCAGCAATAACGGAAGCGGCAGAAATCAGTGGATTCATGATAGATAAGTTCCTCACACAAAAAAATAAATGGTTAATGATACAATCAACCAAAGAATTAGGACTTAAAAAATTGTAATATTCATAGAGTAGAAAAAAAAATGCCGAATTTTAATTATAATATATATATTATAATTATTAAATTAATTCATTTAATATTTTTAAATCATAAGTAAAGGCTTCATCTTTTTAAATTACTAATTGAAAAGTTTTTTTGAATCAATTCAACTTACTGCATTTCCTTTTTTTTAAGCCTTCTTCGATCTTTTTCTTTAGTTTATCTGTTTATTTATTTTTTTTTTTCACGGTTATAAATGAAACAAACCGAAAGACCTTGGTTGGTAGCTCTATCAAAATTCAAGTAGTGCAAATAAAATATTCGTTGATATATAACTTGTCAATATCTAATATCAAATATACATGTGTTTCTTACATAACGTAAACCGCCTATATGTATCTTATGTATTTTAAATTCAATCGAATTTTAGAATCATTCTTCGAAACATCTAATCTAAAAAAATTAACCTAAAATCATTAGATTCCACGTATCTGGCGCAACCACTCTCTACTAAACCAACTCCTTTTTTTTACACATCTCGTCATAATATATTTTTTCTATTACCATTAGAGTCTATCAAGATAGAATCTAATGGTAATAGAGTTTCTTGAGCGACACACGATTGGATCTAAACTTAAAAATCGACTCTTCCTAAGACTAATCAATGATGACCCTCCATGGATTCGCCTATATAAGCTGCGGCTAAAGTTGCAAAAATAAGAGCCTGAATCCCACTTGTAAATAATCCGAGGAACATGACAGGTATAGGAACCACTAAAGGGACTAAAGAAACAAGAACAACAACTACTAATTCATCCGCTAATATATTTCCAAAAAGTCGAAAACTAAGTGATAGAGGTTTTGTGAAATCTTCTAAAATGTTAATGGGTAAAAGAATTGGAGTTGGTTGAATGTATTTACCAAAATAACCTAAGCCTTTTTTTGTAAGACCCGCATAGAAATAGGCTACTGACGTGAGTAAAGCTAAAGCAACAGTAGTATTTATATCGTTCGTGGGTGCGGCTAACTCCCCGTGAGGTAACTGTATGATTTTCCAAGGCAAAAGGGCCCCTGACCAATTAGAAACAAAAATAAATAGAAACATAGTTCCAATAAAAGGAACCCAAGGGCGATATTCTTCTCCAATTTGAGTTTTGCTCACGTCTCGAATGAATTCGAGGACATATTCAAAGAAATTCTGACCACCTGTCGGAATGGTTTGTGGATTCCGAACAGCTATAGCAGCTGATCCTAGTAAGATCGCAATTACAACCCAAGAAGTTATAAGTACCTGGCCATGGATTTGGAAACCTCCTATTTGCCAAAAAAAATGTTGACCTACTTCCACACCAGACATATTATAGAACCCCTTTAGTGTGTTGGTTGAATATGATAGAATATTCATATTGTCCTCTGACATAAATGTAACTAAAAAAAATTATTTTGATTCAACCATCTCTTTCTCGACTTGTCTACTTTAGTTTTATTTAATTTATTTTGTTTAGGATACCTATTAATAACATAATATCCCCAGTCTTTTAATTGTTTTTGAATTTGATATTCAGGTTAATAGTAACCAATTCTAGTTTAAATTAAGGGAATTTTTTTGTGGATTTCATAAAAAAATCAGGGATTTCTTACATAGCTAGAACGACCTTCACAAATAGCAAATACTAGCTTGGTAAGAATAAATCGGATTGAGGATATAGCATCATCGTTTACCGGAATCGAAATATCGGCGAGGTCCGGATCACAATTTGTATCGATTAAACAAATTGCTGGAATTCCCAAAGTAATACATTCTCGAAGGGCCGTATATTCTTCTTGTTGATCAACGATGATTACAATATCAGGTAACTCTGTCATATATTTAATCCCGCCCAGATATGTTTGCAAGTGAGATAATTGTCTCTTCAACACCGCGGCATCTCTCTTCGGGAGACGGGCGAGTTTCCCCGCCTTTTGTTCCATTCTTAAGTCCCTAAATTTATGAAGTCTTGTTTCTGTAGTGGACCAATTCGTTAACATACCGCCAAGCCACTTTTTATTAACATAATGACATCGAGCTCTTATTGCAGCCCATGCTACTGAGTCAGCTGCTTTATTTTTTGTCCCAACAATTAAAAATCTTTTTCCTCGACTTGCTGCCTCAAAAACTAAATCACAAGCCTCTGATAAAAAACGAGCAGTTCTGGTAAGATTTATAATATGAATACCCTTGCATTTTGCAGAGATATAAGGTGACATTCGAGGATTCCATTTTCGAGTACCGTGACCAAAATGAACTCCCGCCTCCATCATCTCTTCCAAATTTATGTTCCAATATCTTCTTGTCATTTCTCCACACACACTTCGAACTCTTTTTTTTTATAAAGAGATGAGGTATCCTGAAATAAATAATTGTTCCAACGGAACCTTCTTTTTTAACGTGGATTGACAATTGATGGCCAAATCAAACCATAAATTCTTTTCTATTCGTTATATATTTTTTTTATTACATTAGTTTATTCAATTAATTAAATAACAAAGATAAATAAAAAATCTCTTCTGTTAAATCCCAAAAATCATTGTTGTTTTGATCTATGACCTAAATTCTTTGAAAAACAAGAATCCAAAAATTCTCTGTGGTAAAACAAAATATCTCCTTCGAATAGATTCTTGTTTTTTATTTTCAAGGGAATGCTAATGCTCTTATGTTGGTTTGAACGGTGGACGAATCCCTTGAATCCAGTACCGACGGGTATCATCCCCCCCAGAACAATGTTTTCTTTTAGTCCTTTCAACCAATCAATACGGCCTCGAAGAGCAGCTTTTGCTAAAACTCGAGCAGTTTCTTGAAAACTTGCTTCGGATATAAAGCTTTGAGTATTCAGAGATGCTCTCGTTATTCCCAATAAGAAAGTTCGGTAACAGATCGCTTCTTCCAAAGCGCGCCCCACCCGTTCTGCTCGAAACAATCCAATAAGTTCTCCGGGCAAAAAAACATTAGACATTCCATCCTCTGAAACTAAGGCTTTGGATGTTATTTGCCGTACAATAATTTCGATATGCCTATTATGGATCTGCACCCCTTGGGATCGATAAACCTTTTGGATCTTATTAACCAAAGAGATACGACTTTGCGCTATAGTTAGCTCAGCTCCAACTAAGAATCCCCACGGAATTCCAAGACTTTTTTTTATACGCTCGTTCCAACCATTAATCCTATTTTCTAGATTCATTGATATTGAATCAACCGAACGAACTTCTAAGACTTGTTCCACTTTTGGCAGACCTTGCGTTATATCCCCAGACCGCGATTTTTCATATATAAATGTAACTAAAGTATCCCCTTCATAAATGAGTTTCCCATAATGACCATGAACAGTTGCTCCTGGGGTAGCCAAACGGGGCTTAGCCGATCTTATTACTACAGAATCAAACTGAACAATTAGAACTTGACCCGATTTTAAGTGCAGTCCATTTTTGATTATACATACATTTTCACAAATAAATTGCCCAAGACACATTTTTGTAGATGTCTCGTCACAAAACAGGTAATGAAGAAAATACCAATTCAAATTGAATGGATTCAAAATGATGGTACTACAAAAATCGGGGTTATAAATTCTTCCCTTTTCATCTATTAAATAATATTGTAAATAATATTGACATTTAAGGACTTGTGATTGAAAGGTTTGTTTTAAATTGTAAAATTGTAAATAAATATTTACCAATATCTGATTATGAGTTATTAAATGGTAAAAAAAAAAATAATTCGCAAATTGAAGGACTGTTCCTAAAGGACCCAATGAGTTCTTAATTGGAATTGGGCGATCTTTTTTAATGGATTTCTTGTGATATTTTACACCGTTGATTGTGAAGGGACCCATTCGAAAACAATTGGATGATGACAAAATTAAAAAAAACAGGCATTCCTTATTTTTATCCAACAACGTACGAACAGTTCCTTGATTT